GGCCGCTCCTCCATGCCCAATCCTAATTTATAACCTTCGATCCGCCCCTAGCTCTATAATTCACCCGTCTTCCCCAGTCCCTGAAAGCCCTCTTCTCCTGGGCCTAGCCCTCTTTCTTTCTCAACTCGAGTCTTAAGTTCAGCGGCTTTCATCGTTGACGAAGACCTGCGCTAATAAGACAAAGAAGTGGGGAGTCTATGCCTTGAATGAATCAGTAACAACGCATTAGTGGAATGAGGGATCAAGAGACGGATAGGGGGGAATAGCCTATCAATCATAGGTGGACCTTCCCTTGAACCGGTCACGAAGCTCTCAACTGAGTTGTTTAGGTTCCGGAATTCCATCTCTAGTTGGGTGTTCCGGTTCGAAGGTTATAAATTGTGGTGCGGGTTCATCTCTCTCGACCAGTTCAGGTTCAAAGTAAGGGTGATCGAGGGGACCCAGACTTTAGATCTCTTCTCTATGGCGGGAGGTTTCTTTCGTATCAAGAGTGTGTTTTGGAGGCCAGGGAAGACGGATTGGATCGAGAGGCGATGCCTATGCCTCTTCTTTATCGATAGGATTCTCGTCATTTGCAGTCTCCGGCGAAGGAGACAGGGGCGAGGCACCGAACATGTTCTACCCTAAACCTCCATCCGTCATTAGTAATCTCAATCCGCTTTTCCTATTCACTAGTACACTGCGCGCTACTACTATCAGCCCTTTGACTAGTAAGGGAAAACGCTAGCGCGCTACGGCTGAAAAGCCAGCAACTTGTTAGGAGTAGGTTTTGGCTTGCCCCTTTCTTATTATTAGGTTGATAGGTTTGGAACCCTATACAAGGGGCTGCTTGCTGCTCGCCCCTATCTTCTAAAGGGGCTTATGCACTCCACTCGTTACCACTAAACGACGAAGCCAGGAGCGGAAGGAGGGACTTGAACCCTCAACCTCAGCCTTGGCAAGGCTATGCTCTACCATTAAGCTATTTCCGCCAGCTACGGTAGTGGCGAAGCACTACTGAGCAATTCACGTATTACTTGATACGGACGACTTCTGTTTTTCCGCCGGACCACGCTCTTGACCTCCGATCAAGCTACGAGCACGAGTAGGTAGGCGGCTAGGGGGGGGCGGCAGGGCTGCCTTTTCAATCAATCTCCGGCCGCTCAGCGCCGCTATTGGTGCGAGTTGTAAGGAGTCTTGGTCACGAGTCGAGCTGGGTGGGGCGTCATTTCATTCTCGTAACGGGAGTGAGTGCACCGCAAGACCAGACAAGTTACTCCCTCGCATCGCAGCGGCGGCATCTGTCTTTTAAGTTAAGTCATTTCCTAAGATAAGACGGCTCCTCTTATTCTACGATAATCCAAGCAGCTCCACGAGTCCGCTCGTAACCTGTCGATTCCTGAGCCATTCGTTCTCCCCTCTCGCTTGGCCTTTGCCAGCCACTAGAGCAAGTAAGAGAACCTACAACAGTGAATAAACTTAAAGAACCGCAGATTTTGACCGGATTGTACACCTTTGTGTCTGGCTATGTATATGGATGTGCATAAAGAAGGGACGGGACATCTCTCTCCTTTTTTGGGGGGGAAGAAGCTGCAGCGGCACCTCACGAATTTCTTACTGGGGCAGCACCCTCCTATAGGCGCGAGTGTGTGGATGCACGTGTTTTGTTCATATTCCTGCGCAGTTAAGAGAAAAATTGTCCCCAAGGAAATCACTTGTGTCTTTCTTGGATATGTTTAGTCCGGGTATAGATGCTATGACGTGAAATCCAAGAAACTCGATGTATCCTTGAATGTTCTCTTTAATGAGGTCGCCTCATATTTTCCTTAACCTAATTAATAAGCCCCGGGAGAGAATGAATGGTGATGGAGATGTATTGCGGCCTTCTCCTGTTCATCATCATTCTTCTGCAGTTGATGTTACGGATCAGCCTCACTCTTCAGGCCAGCAGCCTTGCCCAGCATCTTCTGCCGATTGTCAGCCTGTTCAGCTGACCTCAGAGGATTCAAGTCACCCGGCACAGCATGTTTCTTCTCGGCGGCGATTACACTCTGTTTCCCAGGGTAAGACTACTCCTGAAGATCAGCAGTCTAGCCCAGTTGCTTCCTCAGATTCTGTATCCCTCTCTCAGGTTCGTCGATCCTCTCAAGTTTCTTATCTTGTTGAAGGATTTTTGTCTTATCTTATGAATCGTTTTCCCCAAAACATCGAGCTTACCTCATGTCAGTTCAATCTTCTCATGAACCTGAATCATTTGCTGAAGCCTTCAATCATTCTTGCAGGAGAGATGCTATGCAGGAAGAAATCAATGCCCAGGAAAAAAAGAATAAGACTTAGTCTCATTGCCCGCAGGGAAACAAGCCATTTGATGCAAGTGGATTTATCAGATCAAGCAGATGGCTCGGTAGAGAGATACAAAGCTAGATTAGTAGCTAAAGGATTCCTTCAAGAATATTGAGTCGAACCCCTTTAAAGATAGGGAAAACATTTGCCTCAGGTTGCTAAAATGACCACCATTCGTGGCATTCTTGCCTTGGCTGCAATCAAAGAGTGGCCCTTATTTCAACTTGACGTGAAGAATGCCTTTCAACAACATAAGGGAAGGGAGGATTCGCAAGAATCAGTTTCTATTCAGCCTCCTCCATTCTCTTCTCCTAGGAATCCTAACTTGGTATGCAAGCTCAAGAAAGCGATTTACGTTACGGCCTCCGACAAGCTAAAGCAGGTACCAAGAGCTAAGAAGGGGCCTGGTTTCAGAAATTTAGCTCGTTTCTCACTGCTTCATTTTTGAGAAAGGGTTCCACTGTAGCCGTGCGGATTCTTCCATGTTTGTTCGTCGACGTCATGGTCCTTGCCTCATCCTTCTTTTATACGTTGACGACAACATTCTCACCGGGAATGATTCTTCTCTTTTATTCGATTTCATCAAGGAGCTTGGCAACCAATTTGTTTCTTTCATCCGATGCATTACTTTCTCGGCATGGAAGTCTCTCGCTCCACCTCTGGACTTCGCCTAACCCCCAAAAAGTATACTCTTGCATTTTGATCTCGTCTATCCTGCCCTGCGCTATGCCTATATCTCCAGGTGCCAAGCTATCCGCCCCTACTCAACTAAAAAAAAGGCAGGCTGCCCTGACGACCGACGCTCTACCTCGGGCTTTTGTTCTTGGTCGGAATCTCATTTCCTGGAGCGCTAAGAAGCAGCCCCTTACTCACCTCTTAATCTATAAAAAAAGCCCTATTGGTAAAGCTTTGAAGCAAGCTGCTAGAAGTAGCGCGCTAGCCCTTTACTAATCTAATATCAAGTAAAGGCTCTTCTCATCGAGAGTAGGTTCTTTTCAGATACAAAAAAAATCAACATTTGATACCTCTTTCTTCTGACTGTCCGTTTTCTAAGAGCCGAAGCCCCTGCCGCTTTCCCTGAGACTGGTGCCTATTCCCATGAGAAGGAGGACACACAAGAGAAGTGGTTTTTCTACGATCCGCTTGCTTGAACGGCTTGATTGAGTACCTTACTGGAAAACAAACCGCCCGGAACTGAGTACCGAAACTAGCCTCCCGTCCCAACACAGGGCAAACCTGTCATTCATCGGGCTAACACTTTGATTCATGAAGGCAAGTCGGGAAGTCGAGCAAGGAAGAGATAGCTAGCTAGCCGGAACAAACTACTATTAAAGTGAAGTCTTCAATCTCGGATTTTGTATCTCATGCAATTTGAAAATAGGGAAAGATCACATCCTTAAAAGCCTTCTAAAAGTTGATGTTTTCCCCCAATGAAAAGGCTTTTTTGGCCCCTTTTTCCGCTATTCTCGTAATTGATTTATTTTCCAGCATGTCATAAAAACCTCTCAAAAAGTGTGACGAAAGCCCGTCTTATTCGTCAGATTTCCATGAGGGGGCGGATTCGGAAGCTAACTATGAGAGATGCTTAAGACATGAAATCATGTTCTTAGAATAAGAAGGTAAGTCGCCTTCCTCATCCCATGAATGAACGAAAGTAGAGGCATTAACTAGCTGAAGCAGGTTAAGGAAGTTCCCGGAGGTTAGAGCTAGTTCCCTCTGGGGGTGTTACACGTCCTTACTCAATATCTTCTATTAGACCTTCAACTGTAACTTCTCCGCATTAAACATCGGCATCTTCTGGAGGTATACTAGTAGCTCATTCTCTTTTCGATGAAGCTTTGTTTTTGAATTCCGATACTAGTTATGAAAGCAGCTAATTGAAGACTCACATTTCAGAGTCAATAGCTTCATAATATTGTATATCGAAGATGGGAGAGGCAACCAGAAGACTGGTTTATCTAACCTTCTAGTTCCGGGGCTAAACCATTACACCTCCTTCTTGATGCCCCTGCGGGGCTAACAACCGATGCAAGCTAACTCAATGCCGATAGTGGTGTATAGAGGAGAATCAGCAACTCTATTTAGAAATTAGATTGATTGGCCTGTTATGAGGAAGAAAGGTGACTCTCCTGAAGAGGAAATATTCATCATTGGCTTGCCCTATAGATTCAGGTAAGGGGGGGAAGCGAATGTAGTTTACGGAATGAGGCGTTTAGCTAGGTTGTTTCCCATGTCGGTAGGTATGGGCGGGCTAACAACCCCACCTAGTTCCCCTTAGAGGGCCCCATTCATAGGGGAATCACCAGTAGATCTCAGGGCGGAGTTCGGTCTTCGTGCATACGCACTTGTTGCATCGGTGCTTTCGATCACTACTTAATTAACTCGAAGATCAACTGCTATCAGTATCAAATACGAGATAGTGCATTTAATATAACTCACTAAGCATACAATTACAATGGGTTGACCGAGGCTCGGTACAGGCTGTATAGGGCGAGAGTAACGATCTACGTGAGATGAGATTTGAACTCCATCTGGTAATCGCCGAAGCCTTTCTCCCCTCCCCCGTATCAATACTAGGAATCGGTATGTAAGCTGTTCAGAGAAGCTACCTCTTTAGCGCAAGGGGATACCCATAGTATCTCTTCCTCGACTAAGGATACTACCTAGAGTCTTTGTTTCTAGCTACTAATCAAACCAAAACCGACTTTCCTTTCATTTTTTGGCCTACCGGCGTATGGGCATCCCTTATAGGCTCATAAGAGGGTAGATGACATTCATGGGGAAGACTTAGGATGGTTTTACCACTTCCGTTCGCGAAGCAGTTCCATCGACCAGGCGGCATGGAGGGCTTGAAGTGGTGGAAGAGCCTGACCCTAGCAAGGCGCTATGGAAAGACATGGTGCGGATGCCATCTTGAAATTGTAGAAATGAGAGCGGCGGGTTCGAATTTTTTCTATAAACCGAGGGAGGGTTCAAGCAATTAGATTGGCCACAGAACGCATGTATTGATCATAGCAGTCGGACCAGAGAATGATGGGACCGATCTCTTGAAAAAGAAAGAATTTTTCCGTTTACTTGAAAGTTTAGGAAATGCCGATCTTTCACTCCTAGCTGCGCTAGCTGTGATACAAAACAAAGAAACACTTGGTTTTCAAGAAACGAAGCGATAAAGAGCTCGGATAGCGACTAAACAGGCTTGAGAATAAGAGGGTCGGTCGGAACATCTTCTTTTTTCTCGCGCCTTTGTCATAAACTTACATTTTATAGTTATTATATTAGCCTTATAAAGCAAGGATTGAGCTGCTCAGCCCGAAGCCTACCATAGGTTCTTGCTCGGAAGCAGGTCACTGCTAAAAGGAAATAGGATCCAATCAATCCTTGGTTTTCAGTTAGGGCTTCTTCGTTCATGCCTTGAAAAGAGGGGAAGCGGAGCGAAGGACCATTGATTGAATAAGGAAGCGACAGTGAAGTCGACTATAAAGAGGAAGCGGAAGCAAAGCTGAAGCGATAGGCCTTCTCCCGGACCTACCTGATCGTGGGATCAGATGCTATGATCGCTTGATTGGGTGAGACTATAGGAATGCACGCTTTTAGGGAATTCGCTCTTAGAGGATCCATTGAAGGCACCCATAGTAGGAGTAGGGATCTGACTTATGGATTCATTAAATAAGTGGGTAAGCTCTCTCGTTGGAGAATACCAGGCCGATTGGGGTTCTTCCGGTAACAAAAGGACTCGTCCTAACCACGATGAAAGGGATGCTTTAAGCGAAGAAAGAGCTTTTGTGCACCAAGAATAGGTAGCAAAGAAGGGGCCAGGATTCATGGACAACAAGGCCACTGGTTGGGATGCCTGGAATCACGAGGGTTACACCTTAGAGTCTGTATATCGAGCCAACCCTTCATCAAATATTTCATCAAGAAACCTAGGGTCGAGTACAGAGAGAGCAAGAGCTACCAATCAAAGCAGTTTTCCGATGGTCCTTTACAGCGGCGGAACAGGACAAAGTTCTTCTACATTTATTTATTTATTCGAAAAATCTAGCCTAACCTAACTCCCACATACATATCCCTCCTTGCTTCTTACAGTGCCATCACAAACCTGCCGTCACTAATGAGAAAGATGAGTTTCAATCTTTTATAGGCATTAGGAACGAATAGAGAAATTTCTTAACCTGCAATTTCATTTGCTTTTCTTTCTTCTTTTCTTTGACTGCTCCCCGGAAAGACTCGTCGGAAATTAATTGCCGGTTGGGTTGGTTCCAACCAAGAAAGGCATGGGACTTTTTGGGCATTGTTTGAGCCCTTTTTACAACTTCAGTACAGACTGGTTCCCTAGCAAGAAAACGGATGCGCTCCTAACGCGCAACGGCTTTCGCGCAGCTCAATCAGTTGCTTGTTCCCTCACTGCACACTTTCTATCTGTCTCTATTATCGGCTGCGTGCTATCTCCGATAGAACAACGGGAGGTTCAGTCAAAAACATTTACCGCGCGCGCAATCAATTCAGAATCTCTTTTTCTTTCGCAATTTCGATAAGAGTCTAGCCAGCTCGTCTCTGCAATACTGTATATAGGTACCATACCGAAGACTAAATAGAAAGAGTATTCTATTACATTACGGAAAAGTCCATTCTCGTCATGATCGATCCACGTCCTATCGTAGTGCCCGGAGAACCAGGCTTGCTTAGCTTAGAAAGCTAGCAACCTAAGGTAGTTTACTTGCTTACTTGTTAGAGTAAGGCGAAGGCTGGAATCGTTGATTGCACGAGCTAGCCTGCGAGTCTTCCGGTGACTAATCTCCCATCGCTAGAAAGCCCAACCGGATCTTCTTTCTCTGGTTTCAAAACCCCAACCGGTAACCAAAAGAAGCAAGCCGGCTTCGGTAGTGGTAGTAGCTTCAAAGGAATTGGTAGTATGTCTTTAATAGGAAAGCTTTCATAATGTATGAACTCAACCCATGTTCAAGAGCTTGAACAATGAAGTGAAAGGCTTGACTTTAGAGTTCGATCTCGTTTTCATCATTGTCGACAGAAAGAAGGGAGTGTTTTCATTTCCTTTGTTTGTTGACCGAATCCCATCTTTCTCAGTTACATGCCGATATTTGGCCTTTGTTTCGGCTTTTCATTTAATTAGCCTAAAAGTTCAAGAGTAGGCCCGAACCGCTCCCCCTTTCCATTTAATAACTGACAAAACTTACCTTTCAATTCGACTTAACGAAACGACTTCGACTTTAGAACAATCAATCGAACGGCTAAGGCCAAGGTAAGGGCCTGTTCATAATCCCTATTCAAATTACTTGCTTGACTGATTAAGGTGGCTTTCCTCTTGTTGCAGTCACTGTGGCTCTTGCTTGAGCCGGGAAGTACAGAAGGCACAGAGGTGAGAAGTGTTTAGATTATAGAGACGAAGGTACAAAGTGGATTTCTCATGGCCCTCCCAATGAATCCTTTTTATGCTATACGAGCATAAACAAGAACCATTTAGAATACCTGCAGGGAGAGGGAGAACTGCTTTGATTCATTTTCCACGCATAAAAGGAAAGCGGTCCCTTACCTTGTGACCTCTATTTCCTTCCCGTAATCGAACCTTCCGCCAGAAAGCAAGGGCAGCAAGATATGGAGCAGGCCATGAAATAGGTATAATAGGAATTTAGAAAGCCCTATATAAGATATATAAGAAATAGGGCCTTTAACAGAGACCAAGGCCAGAACCTCCACCAGCTGACGTGTCTACTCGAATGACTCTTTCATACAGTATGCAGAGTGCTTGCTTCAGCTCCAGCTACTAAAGCCAACCAATAGACCTGTTCATACAACAATATTCTAACTCGTCTTCCTGCTCCAGTTCTTTATGCCTTCGTTCGTTCTTTTTCTTTTGTTGTCCCCAAGTTCTAGGCCCCTTTTGCTGCTGTGCTCTCGTCTTTCTTTTTTCTATCCCGTCGTTAAAGTGCTCCTATCTTTTCTTTCCTTCTCAAGGAGAAGCGGTTGAGCAACCGAGAAGAGCTACTCGACTAAAAGACAAGAGGAAGCGAATGAAAAGGAAGGATAGGGAGGTGGGTTTAAAGACGGAAAGGAAGAAAAAAGCTCAACGCGCGCCAGAGACTGATGAGGCATAGGATGGATCTGCTTCAACCGGAATCCTTGCCCGACCAACAGTTCATTCTGTCTTTACCTAATTTGCTGGCTGGGGAGTTTAGAGCTCTGTCCCTATCTGAAGCACAGGGAGACCGCGTTCCAACTGTTTTTTACAAAGAGAAATCGGTTCCTAGACAAAGTGCATCCGCCGAAGCAGCAACAAGAGACGAAGCATCGGGTCTTTGAGAAGAAGAAGATCACAGAGCACAGCAAACCGCTAAACCATGTGCGCGTGATTGCTCGCCTATCATGAGTTTGACTTGCGCTCTAAAGCTGTCTTTTTGAGGAAGACCGGAGAGAACCTTTATGACATTCTTGTGGATAAAGCAGTCGGTGAAGCTTTTTCTTATGTTGTTGTTGACCCCTTATCGGGAAACTCTGGCAAGGTCTATTATTCCTTTTTCCCAGTGGGTGCAGGCTTCATCGAAAGGCTCTCTGCCTCGTGGCATTATTTGGTTCGCTTGCAAACAACACTTCTCCTCCCTTGGATCATTTTCGAAAGGCTTTGCCCGACTGACTTCATAGTTACACCTTTGTTGACCAGATCCCATGAGTGCTACTAAATGGCACGTCAGCGCTCCCCTCTCGTATCATGCGCTTGATTCCGAAGACCAAACTTCCCTGTGATTTGTTGATTCGCATCGATAGAACCAGTTGTGTGCCACATACATGGCGCGAATCCCGAGCTTCCTGTTACCGATAGGCATCAATCCAAGTCGCTGAGGGACCTAACTAAGAGTTCCCCTCTGGACCTGAGAGAAGAGAAGGTTCGCGACCCGATCTCCTGCACAGATTCTCAATCAATATGCATTGAATGAAGGAATTGGTCCATTCCCTGGCCAATATTGGGTAAGCCAAGGGTTGCGTTCACGGATCAAGTCATTTCATATATGATGTTCCCGATCGCATACGATGTCAATGAGCGCTAGGAGAAGGAAGGGGACAATAGCACCGCTCGCCTCGCTTTGAACAAAATAAATCATCGCAACCAAAAGGATAACCATTTGTATGGAAATCCGTTCGATAGGAGGTATAGGATGGAACCGAATCCGCTTCGCGAGGGTATCGTTCGCACGACTAAAAGAAAGCTTTAGCTAAGCGACGGCATGCTAAGGAGCTTTCTTAGTAGGAAAAGGCACGTAGGCGGGAAATTCATCGAAGTAAGGCGATAGATTCGCAGGAATGAACGAAGAAAAAGCGTTAAGACAATTCAACATCTTTTATTTATCTTAGAAGGTGCAGAACGCTAGAAGCAAGTGGGCCTCTGGCCACACTACCAAGCCTCGCTACGGCTTCTTTTGAAGCTCTAGTTCTCACGCATCCTAGCTTCAAGATCTGGCTTTCGCTTTGAGCGCGAAGCGGCTTGCTGAGATCAAATGAGATATCCCAACCTTTGATTGTCAAACTTGCAGTTCCCATGAACCAAGCACAGGATGGATGGCGTACCAATCCATTTCGTTGGGAAGATGGCGAGAATGAAAGAAGGATATCGAGAGAGATAGGAAAAAGAGTACGGAAGCGAGAGCAGAGATATAGGCTAGCTAAA